ATGTTCCGGTCTTCAAACAAGAACTAGGGGGCTCGTTCGACCTGACGCTGGTTAGACGTGAGGTCGAAGATGTCCCGTTTCGCCCTATGGCACTAACCTTAGTGTCCATATATTGTCGCGGGAAAAAGGCGCTCAGATGCGCTTACAGTCTTATTATTGTATCCTACCAGGAGGACTCGAGGGGCCTTTCGGCGCCAGAGCCATAGCAAGACCACAGCACTCTTCCAGAGTTTTCTTTCAATCTTATCTAACCATTGATAAGATCTAGACCAAATACGAGATGACACGACATCGAAAGTCAACCTGACCGCTTTCTCTCCGAAAGGAATCGGAGATACTTTCTGGCGGACGAGGTCATAGCACCGGGACATCAGACCATATTTATGAAACTTTGATAATTGGTCTTTCCGATCCGGCCTAAAACACACGGCCGGAGGATCAAGGAAACTCTCAACGGGGATTGAGAAGTCAACTCTCGCCCTGTACCACCACGCGCAATAAGCCAAACAGGCTTTAACCCGAGAAAAAGCTTTTCTGTCAGCAAGCCGGTGTCCTCATCGAGCTTCAAATCGAGATCAGTGGCAAAGCGCTCCACATGACCCCAATCCGGAGAACACGAAGACACAAGCATGTCTCGCATCATACCCATATGATAACAAATGATTAATATTCCATCTGGGAACCCTAACCAAACCTGAAATGGGAGTGGTATCCTACCACCGGGAGAGAACGCCACAAGGATGTGGCGATACCAGTGTCTATTATAATGAGGACTCACGTGCTCTGGTTTTGCAGAATATCTACGAAAACCAGCTTCACGAACTCTCATAGAGAGCTGCAAAGACGTCAGTCCAAGATTTCGAAACACCGGCATCCATGCCCTCGCCGATCGTATCATTTTGACACTAATCGGGGATAGCTCACGACTGTGAATTCGGAATTTCTTCGCGAACTCAAAACCGCCTCTATCAGAGAGCAAAGACTTCGGTTTTGATCACCCCAAAATTGGCTGGTTACGGCTAGCGAGATCACCCCCAAATGATTAATGAAATCCTTATAAACGTCCGCAACCGCGGCGTCTCCGATGACGATATCGTTATCGAGAAGTGCGTATTTACTAAACTTCTTTCCTGGGTATACCTTGTCAGCACAATACCACACCACAAAGTGATGTGATAGAGCAAACAAAGACCAAACCAATATCCTTTTTCGCAGCTTATATCTTAGAGGTCGCCCTTTTATATTATACTATTTGATCGGTACCTCGTAAGCTCACTGCTTTTGGCTTTCTATCCGAAGTGTCATAGGGATGGTCTAAGGTCTCAGCCTTTCTCGAACAAAATGATAGTCCAGCTCAACAACTTGATAGATTTGTATTGACGGATCGTAATAAGATAACATAGTCAAGGTGGATTTCGCTAGTCGCGTGAAAGCGTACTCTGCGTATGTCTCGGATTTTGCCGATTGAAGAGAAGGCTAGCCAGCTAAAGCCGATACCGAGTCTTTTGAAACGAACGAAGCAGATGAGGAAGCTGCCACTGAAGCATAAGCCAAGAAGCAGAAAAGGAATTCCTTTTCAAGGGTGACAGAATGGTTTGGATTTGAACCAGGGCTAGGGTGGGAAGAGATAAGTGGGCTGAAGAAAGGAAGAGGGCAAAGTAGCGGGTAAGAATCTTTAAATTCTTTCTTTTCAAAAGGGCGAAGAGCCTTTAACGCGCATTGATTAATGATGGTCACAGGGGCTATGAGACCCGATCAAAAGCCATTTTTGCTTCAGATATGAGCGATGCAAAAACATATAAGTTTGCATGGGCGGTGGTCGGATGAACAGAATTCATGTCCGAGTAAGGAGAACTAGCCAAGCTTCTTCACAAGCGAAGGAATTGCAACCTAACCATCTGTGAGATCGGTCGAGAGGCTCCCCAGTCCTCTTTAACGCCACTCTTTCCGAGTCTCGTTTGTTTGATGAAATGAAGCTTACTATTCTGTTAGTGAGAAGCTCAGTTCCGCTTTAAGCCCGACAAGCGGGCAAGAGAACTAGAGTTGGTGTGGCTAGCCCTAAAGCGGGCCCTAAAAGCAGGCAACCAAGAGAGGTAGGCGCGGAAGGAAGTGCTTTCAGTCGATTGAAGCTGAAAAGACTCCCTTCACTAGAAGACATTCCCCTCGGCCCTAGATTCCGTTTCTGAGGAAGGGAATAGGGATACGGATTTGGATGCCTCAGTGGATTCAGATCCTTGATTACGCAGATTCGTATGCCTATTTTTTTTATTACGATGCAGAGAGATCGATCGCACTTCTTCTATTCAAGATTCTTTATCTGGAACTGGTTCACAAATCATTTCCTTTTATGCGGTTCGGGAGGGCTTGGTTCCCTGGGATTGGCTATTCCTGGAAAAACTTAAGTCAATCAGAAACCTCGGAGGCAGCATAAGAAGGGGTTGCTGGTTCGGGCGTGATGGCTCTCGGCTTTCGTGACATTTCTTTATGGCACTGGTACTTGTATCCAGCACTTATTCTCCTTATCCCGCAGCACCTTCTGTTGTGTAACTTTTATGGTATTATGTTAAAGTAGTGATTGATTGACTGAGCCAAGACTGCATCTGTTAGTCGATTTCCCGAGAGCGAGGGTGAGACGCTTCCTCCGAAGACTTGTGTTACTCGTATATCTAGTACTTATTTCTTTCTTTTCGTTAAGCTAGGCAACAGGTAACATTCCTTTACCAAAGCGGGTGATTGACGGCTGGAGAATTCTATTGAGTTATAGATCTTAAGGGGCCTTTTAAACCGGGTTCTTTCACTCGGTTTCAGAGTTCGGAATCTATGAAGGAAGAGAAGAAGTCTACCCTTGCCTTGTGATGTCAGGGAAAAAAAGAAGAGAGTCTCCTGTTGAGGTTCACATCGGTACAAAAGAACTGAATACATTGCCAATACCGCTTGAAAGGGGCGAAGCGGACAGCATAGAATCGTCTGCTTACATCAAATCGTCTGTTTGATTTGATGCCGAGGGTAAAAGATTTTTCTTTAACTCAGGAAGCAGCACAATGCTCCTCATCGCTCCTAACCTTTAAACGGAGAGGGAACTCAAAACCACAGAACGAAGGAAGCAGCAACTCCGGGAGAAATGTATTAAAATAACCACACCTCCCTGCACTCGGCTTGCCCTACCGTGTCGTTAGATGGTCTGAGTGGCTGTCAAATGGGTAGCTGGCTCTCCGAACCTATCCATATAGAGTCTCGTAGGAACCAGGGGACTAGCGGCCCGTCGCAACCCCGTGAGTGAAAGCCCCTCCCTCACTTCCCGATTTTGCAATACAGCGAAGCGTGGTTGGCAGCCCCTTACATTTTCGGCTCGAGTTCCAGTTTCAGCTTGATAGCTATATCTTTCCTTTCTTAACTGGGTTTTTTAACTTCACATATAGCTCATCAGCTTGTGACTTCGCACTCTCAGTTTCGAGATTGGGAATCGACAGAACTGCCCTTTCTTAATTAGAAAGGTTATTTAGGTAGCTTAGCTGGTTAGATTTACTGAAGGCAATTCAATCGCTGAACGTTCCTATCTAAGACTTTTGAATTTCCCATGGAATCCGGGGGGTTTTCCTCGCAACACTGGTAGCGCTTGCTTTCCCTTGCTTGGTAATTGATCTTTGCGATCCCTTTTCTTACTTAGCTTCTCAAAAAAGGCGAAGTCCTCCTTCGCTAGTTGCAGTTTAAAAAGAAGAAGTAGGGTTAGGTGCACCCCCTCAAATAGGGGTGAGTGCCTTCGTTCCGTCGGTATAGGTATACCGTCAAATACCTGCCTCGAAGTCCCGTCAATTGAGTGCCGTCAGTCAGTGTTCTCAAATCCCAGATCCCTATAGACGACTAATGGTAGGGGCCCCAACACCCATCGTGAACGTAGTTCATTGCTCGGGCAAGGGATATACGAATATACTGACTGAACGAAGTGAATACCTTATTCAATGATTTTCCTAGAACCATCAGATCCGCTGAGATGCCGAAAACACCTACTGAGATGAGAGTAGTTGGCCTAGAAGGCTCCTTGCTTGGTCCTAAGGGGAAGGTTAAAGCCTAAAACCTAGTTTCGGAAGGCATAGAAATAGGATTCCATTTTCATTTCCTAAACTTATAAAGCATACACATAAGCACCCGAAGATGCCGAATCATCCACTGAGGAGTAATATAATTCTGTTTCATCCGAACCCACCGAAGCATCCAAACCAAAAGCTCCAGTTTCCCCCTAATCTTCAGAATCCGAAGCTTAAGCCAAATCTGAAGCTAGAATAGAGGGGAATAAATGATTCAAGTAGCCAAGCCTGGGGTCTATAACCACAATAAGAATACCCGTGATCCGGGGCATTCAGCAGTTGAAGTTGATGATTTGTTTTCCAATTTTTCGTCTGTCTGTGTGAAAAGTATGTAGGATCCGATCCACCTTAAGCTATGGGGCCTGAGCCTGTTCCTAAAGCATAGGCTATAGTACCAAATCCAAGGTATAAAGAAGCCTAGGCCGACGCCGAATCTGCACCTGCAGAATATAAAAAAGATTCCAAATCAGAAAATGAATAGTACGTAAAGAAAGGGCTTTTTGATCCCCGATCTGAGTCTCGTCTTTCGAAGGGTCTCGTTCCGTTCATATGCCGCTCATTTGTAGCAGGGTTTTTGTATGTTTTAGATAAGTAAGACAAGCGCTTCATTACGCGTGATTCTAATTCTAGCATATGCTCAGCTGCTCCTACCAAGCACTAAAGGCAAAAGGATGTTTATCTGTACTTCCTCTATCTTACTTTGACTTCACTCCGCTACGCACCTTCAAACAGCCTAGTTGTCCTAAGAGCGGATTCATCCCCAGATGGAATAGTTGGCAAGGGAAAGCCTAAACCTTACTCCGCCAAGCCCTTTGACACCTTCTTTCTTTCAGAACCTCTCACGATATTTTATGATTCGACGGAGGCCCTCCCCTTGCTTCCCGTATCTTCCAACACGTGGGATAGGCTGTGCTC